TTCTCTAAATATACTTGAAACAAAGACTAGATTGTATAATGCTGAGACTAAAAACAAAAAGAATTTCCTAGTTAAATTGTGTAATGCTGAGACTAAAAACAAAAATAATTGCCTAGCTAAAATGTATGATCCCCTTTTGAATGGGATGTATCGTGGAAGAATGAAGGAATTGTTTTCATCTTCAATCATAAAAGAAACTTCGATAGAAAATTGCACAGAAACATCTGAACTAAATAAAATTCATGATATCCTTGTTCCCTATCCTAATTCTCGAGAATATGAACAGAAAATAGAAAAATCAGAAAAAAAACAAGGAAAAATTTATTCAAATAGAAATAATAGGGTAAATTTTTTACTCAACACAATTCTAACTAACGTTAAGGGTCAAAAAAAATCTATTGGAATAAACGAAATTGGTAAAAAACCCCCTCGATGGTCATACAAATTAGTCAACGTGTTGGGACAATATCTTAGAAAACGACGAAAAGAAAACGGCATACTGTTCTTGCTGGATCATCAGCTTCGAATAAGAAAATGTAAACGTATAGCTTTTTCAAGTCGTTCGAGCCTAACTATGAGAAGTTTTCATAAGTCTAATTTCAAGGATTATAATCTTTTTGTAAGATATAATAGAAATTCGGGTTTTATGAATTATTTGGAAGAGCCAGATTTTCGTCGATCCGTAATCAAAGGATCTATGCGCACTCAAAGGCGTAAAGTGGTTATTTATGGACCGTTTCTCGGAAATGCCCAGTCCCCGCTTTTTTTTGAAAAAACGGCAACTTTATTAGGCCTAATGAGACTTTTTTATAATATGAGAGATTCGCTTGAAAAGTCAGAATCCCAAGTTTTACACGACACTGCAGAGGAAAAATTTATAAAAAAAAAAGCCTACCAGCAACTCGGAATATACATGTGGGAGAACATGCCACATAAACAAAAAACAAGAGGTATTCTGTTACTAGCTCAAGCAATTTTTAGAAGATATATTAAATTACCCTTATTGATAATAGCTAAGAATATTGGCCGTATTTTATTAGGGCAATCTCCGGAATGGTATGAGGATTTCCGATATTGGAAGAGAGAAATTTATCTAATATGCACCTTGAATGGTATTCAATCCTCCAAAACAAAATTTCCTAAAAATTGGTTAAAAGAAGGTTTTCAGATAAAAATCCTATATCCTTTTCATTTGAAACCTTGGCACACTAAGCGACGACTCTCTAAGAGAGATCGAAAGAAACAAGATGATTTTGATTCTTGTTTTTTAACAGTTTTAGGAATGGAAATGGAATATCCTTTTGGTCCTCCTCGAAAGACACCTTCCTTTTTTGAACCCATTTTAAAAAATATAAACTATAAAGACGAACTCATAAAATTGAATTTTAGAGTTCGAACAGTTTTTAAAAAAATAACAAAGAAAGAAGCAAAAGCATTTTTATTTGTAAAACGAATAATAAAACAACTTTTAAAAGGAAAGACAATTCCATTCTTTATACCGAGAGAAATATATGAATCAATTGAAAGAGAAATATATGAATCAAGTGAAAGAGAAATATATGAATCAAGTGAAACTAAAAAAGAAAAGGATTCTATAATCAGCAATCAGATAATTAATGAATCAGTTAGTCAAATTCCATCTACAGGTTGGACAATTTATTCACAGGCGGAAGAAGAAATGCAAATGCAAAATAGGATTGATAGAAGAAGCACAATCAGAAATCAAATAGAAATAATGAAAAAAGAGAAAAAAAAAGAAAGGCCAGGAAAAAATAAAAATAATAATGGAGAATCACCCCCAAAAATTTGGAAAATATTTAAAAGAAAAAATATTCAATTAATAGTTAAATTTTTCATTGAAAAAATATACATAGATATCTTTCTATGTATCATTAATATGCGCAGAATCGCTCTACAACTTTTTATCGCATCAACAAAAAAAATTCTTGATAAATACATTTACAATAATGAAACAAATCAAGAAAGCATTACTATTAATAAAACAAAACAAAATGAAATTGACTTTATTTCGCCTATGATTATAAAAAGGGCTTTTGATAATGTTAGAAATAGTAAGGGGAAGCCCCATATTTTTTTTGACTTATCTTACTTGTCACAAAACTATGTATTTTTAAAATTATTACAAAGCCAAGTTATTAACTTCAATAAGTTAAGATCTATTCTTCAATATAATCGACCGTCTTTTTTTCTTAAAACTGAAATAAAGGATTTTTTTGGAAGACAAGGAATATTTCATTCCGAATTAAGACATAAGAAACTTCCTAATTATGGAATGAATCCATGGAAAAACTGGTTAAGAGGTTATTATCAATACGATTTATCTCAGATTACATGGTCTAGATTAGTCCCACAAAAATGGAGAAATGGAATCAATCAATCCCATGCGTCTCAAAATAAAGATTTAAACAAATGGTATTCCTATGAAAAAGACCAATTACTTGATAAAGAGGATAATTTTCAAAAAAACTATAGATATGATCTTTTATCATATAAATATATTCATTCTGAAACTAAGAGGAACTCCTATATTTATAGATCATCATTAGAAACAAATAAGAACCAAGAAAATTCCACCAGAAATAAAGAAAAATTTTTTAACATACTCAAGAATATTCCTATCAAGAATTATCTAGAAAAAAGTTATATTTATATGAAAAAAAATACAGATAGAAAATATTTAGGTTGTAAAATTAATACAAATATTAAGGCTAAACCTAAACCTAATAAGGACCAAATAATGGATAAAATTCATAATAATGGTCTTTTTTATCTTCCGATTCATTCAAATTCCGAAATCAATTACATCAATTACAAAAGGGTCTTTTTTGATTGGATGGTAATGTTTTTTGATTGGATGGGAATGAATGAAAAAATCTTAATCTTAAATCGCTTCACATCGACTCCGAAAGTTGTTTTCTTTCCAGAGTTTGTGCTACTTTATGATAAATATAAAAAGAAACCTTGGTTTATCCCAAGCAAATTACTTCTTTTTAATTTGAATATAAATCCAAATTTTAGTGAAAATAAAAATATCAATGTAAAGGAAGAAGAGGATGAGGATGTAAAGCAAGAAGAGGATGAGTATTCTTTTGGAAAGCAAGAGAAGGATGAGGATTTTTTTGGAAAGCAAGAGAAGAATGAGGATTTTTTTGGAAAGCAAGAGAAGAATGAGGATTTTTTAAATTTTAGCCCATTAAATTCAAATTTTAGCCCATTAAATTCAAAAGAATATTTTAAATTAAAGAATCAAAACAATATTGAAGACCCTTTTTTAAAACCGACCCGACAATTCAAAATGGTCTTTAAAGAATATCTTCCTTTGCAAGTAGGATGGACTGGACGTTTGAGTTTGAATGGCTTGAGTCAAAAAATGATAAATCATATCCCGGCATGCGGTCTCCTGTTTAACCTGAGAAATATAACAAGAATTACTATATCCTGTATTAAAAGGAAAGAAATAAATCTGGATATAATGCTGGAGCGCTCGGATCTTGATCTTACAGAATTATGGAAAAGGGGACTATTATATATAGACCGTGCCGCTCTATCTGTAAAAAATGACGGACAGTTTTTTATGTATCAAATCATAGGTATTTCATTGGTTCATAAAAATAAGCACCAAAGTAATCAAAGATACCGAAAACCAAAAAATGTTGCTAAGAATAATTTTGATGAATCCATTCCAAGACATAAAAGAAAAACTCTAAATAGGGACAAAAAGAATTATGATTTGCTTGTTCCTGAAAAAATTTTATCGTCTAGACGTCGTAGAGAATTGAGAATTCTAATTTCTTTCAATTTGAATTTAAAGACTAGGAATGGTGTGCATAGAAATACAGTATTTTGCAAGGAAAACAAGATAAAAAACTGGAGTCAATTTTTGGATGAAAGTAAACATTTTGACAGAAAAAAAAATGAATTAATGAAATTAAAGTTCTTTTTTTGGCCTAATTATCAATTAGAAGATTTAGCTTGTATGAATCGCTATTGGTTTGATACCAATAATGGGAGCCGCTTGAGTATGTTAAGGATATATATGTATCCATGATTTAAAATTTGGAGTTTCCTATATATTATCTTGTTCTATCAATCATATTTTTCATTTTTTCTTCTGTCCGGCATCTGTATATATTGATGTTATATGCAAGCAACCAGATGGACATATGCGCTGTCTTACACCCCAGTTTAGTATACTGCAATACTAAGCAAATGACGTAGGAAATGGCGTATCCATTAAAGCTATAAATTAATCAACAGAATCTTCGTAGTAAACTATTTGGTAGCGTCTTTTTCTATCACTATCCAAATTAACTCCAAAATCGGATTGATTAATCTTAATTGATAAAATCCGGAGTCTATAAATAAATTATGATTATTGTGTATACTACATTAAAATTTATGACATTATTATTACTGATCAATAAAATAAATATCTGTAAAAAGGGGAGTGTGAAATTCTTTTATGGCAAGAGTAAGACGTACATTTATGGGAACAGTTGTTGAACTTCTTTCGTACGCAGAAGAACAAAGAAAAATACAAGAAGAAGAACAAAGAAAACTGCAAGCAGAAGAAGAAAAAAAAAAAAGCAGAGGATCTGTTGAATTTCAAGTAGTCAGTTTCACCAATAAGATACGGAGACTTACTTCACATTTGGAATTGCACAAAAAAGACTATTTATCTCAGAGAGGTCTGCGGAAAATTCTGGGAAAACGTCAACGGTTGCTGGCTTATTTATCAAAAAAAAATAGAGTGCGTTATAAAGAATTAATAGGACGGTTGGATATTCGAGAGAGAAAAACTCGTTAATTTGAAGAATTAGTTTGAATTATTCGCTTAAAGTTTGATGAACTTCTTTTCGCTTTCAGCAATTCATGGAAGAATGAATCAGGAAAAACCTATGACTGTACCATCTACAAGAAAAGACTTCATGATAGTCAATATGGGACCTCACCACCCATCAATGCATGGTGTTCTTCGA